ATGTACCCCGGGGGAATCCTCGAATTCCCTCTGTTTTTTGGGTTTGGAAAAGTGCGGATTTTCAAGAACGGGAATCTTATGATATGTTAGGAATCCATTATGATACTCATCCACGACTGAAACGTATCTTAATGCCCGAAAGTTGGATAGGATGGCCCTTACGTAAGGATTATATTGCCCCTAATTTTTTTGAAATACAAGATGCTCATTGAATGCCAAGAAAATAATCTTCATTTTGATAACTCCAGATAGACAAAGAGTATTTCTATGTATGTTCTCTTCAAAATCAAGCAAAGTCAGTGAGTTCTCATTCGTAATTTTAATGTGCTAAATTTTCCTATTCTAGTTTTTCTTCTTTTTGTGCTATCATTCAATTATAGATTCATTGGAAATTCTCAAATTGGGGGGTACTTGTTTCTTGTTATTTGTGATGAACTGAACCAATAATCTGAATTCAAATGAAAATAATTTCGAATTATGCACTTTGTACCGCGCACATATCTTACAGATACTCTATAGGTTCGCTTAAGAGAGAATGAAGAAATAGAATAGGAAAAAAACGAACAAAAAAAAAAAAAGAAAAATATACGATTTCATTTCGACTCTATCTAAGATTCATCGTGGATATTCCTATCCATCAACTTATTAAGATATGTATCAAGTCGTAACGTTTTTCTTGATCTTGAAGAAGAACAGACAGAGTAGAGTAGGAACAAAAGAAAAAAGACGAGAATATAATTTTCAGATTTTATATATGAGAGAATATGGATACTTTTTATCCTCTTTCTAGAAATCTAGAAATTTTCGTCAGCGATTTTTAAATTGAAATGTAATATAATACAAAGGATAACATGAGAGTTACAGATACTTTGATGGCTTAAGTATGTATGCTAATCGATACTATTAATGAATATGGATATGGATTCATAAATATCAAAAATGTGGATGTCGATCCATATCCATTATGTTGGATATATGAATGTATTTGGTGAATAGATACTCATCCAAATGAATTATGTGCCAGGAACCAGATTTGAACTGGTGACACGAGGATTTTCAGTCCTCTGCTCTACCAGCTGAGCTATCCCGACTATTATTTTACTTAATATATCATCCTCATTTTATGATATGACTTCGTTCTATGTCAATTCAAAAATGAATTGATCTTACTTTGTGTGTACCTTATATAACACCAAACCCAACTTGGGTTAATACAAAAAAATATACACTCGGGTACATAACTTTGTGAAAGAAAAAAACGAATAAGAAAGAAAAAAATTTGGAACCACTAACAAATAAAACGACTAATGATGATATCCTTATATCAAATATCAAAAAAAACGAAAAAAAAAAATAGGATAAAGCATTAACGAGTCAAATGTTTTTTTGGGGATAGAGGGACTTGAACCCTCACGATTTCTAAAGTCGACGGATTTTCCTCTTACTTTTAATTTCATTGTTGTCACTATTGACATGTAGAATGGGACTCTATCTTTATTCTCGTGCGATTAATCCGTTTTTTTTCAAAAGATTTATCAGATCCTGGAGTAAATTGATTTATAAATGATGTAATCAATGAGGATTCGATTCTTTCTGCCAGTTAATACAATCGATTCACATCACAAGAATTCTTTCATTTTGCATATAATCATCAATATAGACTCGCAGCGTCTTAATCCAGTTTGTATAGCGTTCAGTACATATATCTATGTATATGGCCCCCCCTTTTTTTTGAGTTTCGATAGAAGGATTCCTTTACCAACTTAACGCGGTAAACTCTATTTGTTAGAACATCTCCCATCGAGTCTCTGCACCTATCCTATTCTTTTTGTATTCTCGCTTTATGAACTGCTGTTGGTTTTCGTAAAACAGGATTTGGCTCAGGATTGCCCCATCTTTAATTCCAGGGTTTCTCTGAATTTGAAAGTTGTCACTTCGTATGTTTCCATACCAAGGCTCAATCCAATTAAGTCCGTAGCGTCTACCAATTTCGCCATATCCCCCTATTTGATACTATGCTGAAATCAAAGCGGTGTATTTTTTTTCAATACGAATTTCATTAAATATCGCTTGATTGGATTTCTATTTATATGTAAACCAAAACTCTATAAACTAAAAAAGTGGGTCTTGTTGTTTGAATTTATTGCCTATTTTGTTTAATGTCTATTGGATACCCAAGGCCGACACCCACATTTGATACAACCCAAAATGATTCTATCATTTCTGTTTATGCAATTCAATAGAAATTGATACATGTCATAATATATATATATATGCCTCTCTTATTATCATTATTATTTTTTTTTTGATGCATTTGAAATACTTGAACGGTCGATTCTTTTTTTGTCTTTAACTTCCGAGAAAATAACTCAAAAAAGGTATTTGATACAATATCAATCATTTTGTATCTAGTTATTAAAAATATTAATCATTGATTATAGCTAAAACGATTATAGCTAAAACGAAACTAATTATTTCAGTAATTTTGAAATTTGTTATTAGAAATATTTGAATTAGTTAGCATTTTTAATTCTTTAGAATTCCTAGAATTCGAATACATTAACATTTTAAAATACCTTATTGAAAGAAGTTTACGTTAAGTGTTGAGAAACAGAAAATGGATATCCATTTTATATCACTAAAATTTATTAATATAATAATTAGAATTTAGAATAAATAATCTAATTACTAATTATTATTTTCTAGAATATTGATCAATATCAAAAAATCGAAATCTATAGCTATTGCTATTATGAATAGCTAATACTGAATAATTCATATTAATCGAAAAAAAAAAGATCCTATTCGTTTACGATGCATACACAATTTTTGCTCTATTTGAGCCCGCTTAGCTCAGAGGTTAGAGCATCGCATTTGTAATGCGATGGTCATCGGTTCGATTCCGATAGCCGGCTTTTGTCTATTTGTTTTGATTTTCACATGATTGAGAGTGTATTTTTGAAATCAAAGAACATTGAAATGGCTTTTTCCCTTTTTTCCAAGGGTTGCCGACCTATTATATGCCCCATTTCAATTAGCAAAAAAACAGTAAGAATTCGGTTTCGGCAGAACAAAAAGAGGATTCTTTTTTTTTTATAATAAATTTCTATTTCTATTGATATGATATATAAATTAATATAGAAAGAAAATGATTTCTATACATTTCTATACATAAATAAAAAATGGTAATTCTATTACTCCAATTCAATCCATTTCTTAATTCTTTTTATGACAATACTTCATTGTATTATTATTATTGTATATTGTATTTCGCCTCGCTTAATTTATCAATTTATTTAGTTCAGTTTGTTTATGTCCAAACAAAAAAGGAGTCTTCATGTCGCGTTATAGGGGGCCTCGTTTCAAAAAAATACGTCGTCTTGGGGCTTTACCAGGTCTAACTAGTAAAGGGCCTAGAGCCGGAAGCGATTTTAGAAACCAATCGCGCTCTGGGAAAAAATCTCAATATCGTATTCGTTTAGAAGAAAAACAAAAATTGCGTTTTCATTATGGTCTTACAGAACGACAATTACTAAAATATGTTTGTATAGCCGGAAAAGCCAAGGGGTCAACAGGTCGGGTTTTACTACAATTACTTGAGATGCGTTTGGATAACATCCTTTTCCGATTGGGTATGGCTTCGACTATTCCCCAAGCCCGCCAATTAGTTAACCATAGACATATTTTAGTTAATGACCGTATAGTAGATATACCAAGTTATCGCTGCAAACCACACGATATTATTACGGCGAGCCATGCTCAAAAATCTAGAGATATGATTCAAAGTTATCTTAATTCATCTCCTCATGAGGAAGTTCCAAAACATTTGACTCTTCACCCATTCCAATATAAAGGATTAGTCAATCAAATAATCGAGAGTAAATCGATTGGTTTGAAAATAAATGAATTGCTAGTCGTAGAATATTATTCTCGGCAAACTTAAACCTAACTCAACTAAGAAGAGGTTTGGACAACTTTATTACTCCTACCCCCTTTCCTTCCCATAAAAAAAGTAACTAAAAAAGGACGCAGGATAAAGTACTTATCCAGGGAATAGCAATAGCAAATCGATATCAAAATTACCGAGGGTTCGAGTTCTACCTTTTTGAATTTGAGTATGTGTTGTATCTTTGATACATTGTGTTCATTAAGATTGGTAAATTAGTTGAGGGTACGGAAAGAGAGGGATTCGAACCCTCGGTAAACAAAAGCCTACATAGCAGTTCCAATGCTACGCCTTGAACCACTCAGCCATCTCTCCTACGTAATGATTATGCCCCATCAACCGAATCAATAGCGAGCCACTTTTATTTTTACTTTACTTGACCTTCAAAAATTCCGGGCAATCAATTCGAAAAAAAGTATGAAAAAACAAAAAGAGGAAAGATATCGATTTTTTAGATATCCATTTATGTTATCTAGTGCTCCCATCCTTTTCGGATATTTTGACACGAATTCAATCAATCGTAAGGAATCAACTAATCGGTCTATCTATTTTGTTTTTTTCTTCAATTTCGAGATGAGATGGGAATCAGACTAGGACCTCTTCATTCTTATACTAGTCGACTAGATTTGTATGAAATCGAAACTATTTCTTATTATTTTATTTAATTCCGGTTAAAAAGAAAGAATTTAAGGAAGAGGAGTTTTCAAATTTTTAAAATTCTGTTTTTATGTTATTTCGTAGTGTCCAATTCCTTTGTTTGTGGGGAATCATTTTCTTACGAAAGGTAATGAAAAGAATTTTAGAGTGGATTGCTATCTATGACTAAATCGAGTATAAATGGAAATTTTATTGATAAAACCTTTTCAATTGTAGCCAATATCTTATTACGAATAATTCCGACAACTTCAGGAGAAAAGGAGGCATTTACCTATTACAGAGATGGTGTGATTTGATCATTAGTTTACATATCTTTTCGATCTCAATTTTATTTACCGCCTTCAGTCTTATAAGACTGACGCATGATTTCGGACTAGAAAAAAATGAAATAAATCTA